CGTGTCGAATGGATCAGAGAGGGTAGGGTTCCTCTACAAACCATTCGAGCTAAAATTGATTATTGTTCCTATACAGTTGGAACTATCTATGGGGTATTAGGCATCAAAATTTGGATATTTGTAGACGAGGAAGAATAAACCTTTATTTGACTTGTCTTTACGTTCTATCGGCAATACAAAAAAAAGAAAAAAATGACAAACTCTTTCATTCTTTTTATGTTAAATAAAAACAAAAATGGGCAATTCTATAAGGTTGAATAAAAATTCAATTAATTTTTTGATATTGAGATAATTGCTATGCTTAGTGTGTGACTCGTTGGTTTTTTTAGGGTTAGGGTTCAAAAACACGGACCGGCCCATACATAGTATGAACTAATAACTATAGAACTAATAACCAACTCATCGCTTCATATTATCTAGATAGAAAGAACCGGTCACGATATGATATATTGGTTATATCATTGTAGCAACGGAAAGTTTTTTTGCATAATAAAAAAAAGAAAAACAAATTTGATTATAAGTTGTGAAGCAATAACAATAAAAATGCGGATAAATGGAAGGGTGAGAGAAAGAGAGAAAAAGAATATCAATGCTATATGATTCCAATATGTAAGGTCTATGAGTGATCTTATAAAGGATAGTGTAATAAAGCATCAATACTAATTTGATTGATCTATAATTAGATGAGTTTGTTCATAGAACAAAAAAATCAAGAGCCCCGAGTCAATAAAGACTGAGAAAATTGACTCAAGAACATATTTCATTTTCATTAGGAGCTCCATTGTAGAATTCAGGCCTAACCATTAATTGAGAAGCGATGGGAACGACGAAACCTGTGGATGCATAAGATTCTATTGAAAACGAATCCTAATGATTCACTGGGTAGGATGGCGGAACAAACCCGGGACCAATCCACTTTTATTCTGAAAGGTCATGTCATGGGATAGCCCTACAACTGAAATAGATATTGAAAGAGTAAACATTCGCCCGCGAAAGTTTTTATTTTATTAGATTTATAAATTTCGGTCAATCCGATATGATAATAAAAAAGACAAAATAAAATAAAGATTCGTTATAACAAAATGACATTATATTATCTATAACATTATCTCTAAATAATCTATAAAATAATTATCTATAACTATAAATAGAAAAATAGAATATATATTTAAGTTTAATTAATTATATAAACTATCAAAACAAGATATACAAATTTATAATAGATTAGATAAAATCTCAATGAATCCCACGATTCAGTATATTATTCATTAAATACATGTATATTATTTTATAATTGTTTCATTCGTGAGGAGCTGGATGAGAAGAAACTCTCATGTCCGGTTCTGTAGTAGAGATGGAATGAATTGATAAACAACCATCAACTATAACCCCAAAAGAACCAGATTCCGTAAACAACATAGAGGAAGAATGAAAGGAATATCTTATAGAGGTAATTGTATTTGCTTCGGTAGATATGCTCTTCAGGCACTTGAACCCGCGTGGATCACATCTAAACAAATAGAAGCAGGGCGGCGAGCAATGACACGAAATGTGCGCCGAGGTGGAAAAATATGGGTACGTATATTTCCAGACAAACCAGTTACAGTAAGACCCGCGGAAACGCGTATGGGTTCAGGGAAAGGATCTCCCGAATATTGGGTGGCTATCGTTAAACCGGGTAGAATACTTTATGAAATGGGCGGAGTAGCAGAAAATATAGCCAGAAAGGCTATTTCAATAGCGGCATCCAAAATGCCTATACGAACTCAATTCATTATTTCAGGATAGGAATGTAAAACCAAAGGAAAGAGGTCTTTGGAATAAAAAAAACAATTGTAGATTTCTTTTTTTTTATTTATTTTGGACAAACAATATTTCTTTTTTTTTACTTCGCCCCTTTGCATCAAAAGAGCAAATTAAAAAAAATGATATGATTCAACCTCAAACCCATTTAAATGTAGCGGATAACAGCGGGGCCCGAGAATTGATGTGTATTCGAATTATAGGAGCTAGTAATCGACGATATGCTCATATTGGTGACGTTATTGTTGCTGTAATCAAGGAAGCAATACCAAATACACCTTTAGAAAAATCTGAAGTGATCAGAGCTGTAATTGTACGTACTTGTAAAGAACTCAAACGTGACAACGGTATGATACTACGATATGATGACAATGCTGCGGTTGTTATTGATCAAGAGGGAAATCCAAAAGGAACTAGAATTTTTGGTGCGATCGCACGGGAATTGAGACAGTTAAATTTCACTAAAATAGTTTCATTAGCGCCCGAAGTACTATAAGTATAATAAAGACGAGACTATAATATAGTTATAACATTTGAATAAAATAGATAAAATTAATCAGTAGATTTGTCTCACGCATATATCTTTAACAATTCATAAAAATATATATATAAAGAAAAAAAGCATGTTGATTATATCAAAATTCGGGGGCAACAATAATTTTAGTTTATCATGGGTAAAGACACTATTGCTGATATA